GTCGCCTTTGGAAGCGTTCGCCGGTAACCAAAGCGTATCGTTCCTGCAACCACTTTGGTACTTTGCTTATAGCTTTTTTAAGTTATACAATAGAGGGGAGGCTTAGCTCTGGACCCCCCTGCTTGCAGAAATGAATGGATCAGAAGGGGGGGCTGGGTTCTATTTCCGGGCCGGGCGGGAGGTGAAGGCCATAAGAGAAGATTTCCCTCCCGGCAAGGAGGAGAGGAAAAAGGCGCTGTCATCTATCTCGACAAGTTTTTCCCGAGGCGTTGGAAATCCAGACCGGCTCAGAGAATCACTGGCGCTATTTAGCCCTTCGTTTCGCCAATAAAACAAAGAAGTCATCCTTGACGATTTCCCATTCCTTCCCTGCCGAGCCGCCTCTCTTCGCCATTTGAAGTACTACCTCTGCCTTCCCTTTCTATAACATACCCAAGCGCCCTCCTTTCCAATCAATCACTAAGAAAAAATCAATACCAATCAAAGGGTTGGCTTTGGGCGTTGTAAAGCTTCGTCTGTTATTTTTTCGGCCCCAGGGGAGTTTACTCGACCCATTCCCCAGTCTCCCGCACTGCTCAAGTAAGTGTGCGACTCCGTATGAGGACCTCCTTCCCTTCTGCCCACTCCCCGTTCACACGGTTCTCAAAGCGGAGGAGGAAGGGTGGGCAGCAGGTACCACGAGCCCTCTGTCCCACACATCTATCCAGAAGCAAGTGTAGTTCACCGGTTCCACCGAATGCTCCTATCTCTCGACAAAGATCGTGTGAGTGTGCAGTTATGCTTCGGATGCTTCGCCATAGAATAGATCGACCCAGTTCCCGTTTTTTTTCGGTGCACTCGCTTTATATCTCCGACACACAAGGAAGGACGCGGTGGGAAGGAAGCAGCCCTAGCCTCTGTCCGGCCGATCATTCCGCTGGCATCTTGCATTCACGTCCCCGTTTGACTGCCACTCGGGGATGTAGTTGTAGATACGTTAGTCTTAGTGGGTCGTTGGCTCCACCTGTTATCTCCTTCTACGACATGCTGTTGTCGTCGCCATATTCCATATGTCACTTAGTCATCTCTGCCTCGCTGCGGGTCAGCACCTCCGAAAGAAACGGAGGACTTCATTCAGTGACTCCGCGATCGCCCTCTAAACGATCAAAATAAGGTAAAGCTTGAAGATAAGTTTTGTACTCTATTAATTTCTCAGTCCCTCTAGTCGGGTGGGCGCCGGCCGGTCTTTCGACCAGATCCCCCTAAAAACCGTACGTGCGGGTCTCCCCGCATGCGGCTCACGCCATTCGAGGTGGCCCAGCCCAGCATTCATTCGCAAATCCTGTAGTGAAATTGAGACTGCTCGACCTCGGAAGCGAATTCGCGTTTAGGCAGCGCTTTTTGTCGTACCGTTGACTCTATCTATTCATTGAATTGACTTTATTACATTTTTTATATAGGTTCGCTCCCTCTTTTTCCAAGAATTCATGCACTTCCCTTTACTTCATAGGGCCTTCTATAATAGGGGAAAAGCCTTCTATTTCCGTCAAATGACCCGGCCTCCCCTGGCTCTTCCACCGTCCGGGCTCCCTTTCCTCCCTATGCTATGCTCCCCCGGCGCAGGCCTACCACGCTTCGCGCCCGCGGCGTTTTCGCCAGACGGTCTTTGGCCAGTAGTGCCATCCTCCCCGCTGGCTGTATGGGCGGGTTGTCCCTCGCTGCTGCGTTCTGTTAGGCTATAGATTACAGGAACAAATGTAGTTGAATGAGACAGCAGGCGGGTTACACGTTCCACTGCGCCGAGATGTGAGGTGCAGGTGGTGATGATCACCCCGGGGTATGCGCTAGCGCCCTTGACAGGCACTCCAGGACCCGCCAACGCTCATGAAAACCCAGGTCGGTCGGTCCTCCATTCATCCGACCGGAAGTGTGGATAACGAGGCCACCTTCACAACCTTCTCCCTTCTGTCCCTATGTTGTAGTAAGGTAGGGCGGTTCGCTTGAGTTGCTCAACCGCCCCTTAGCCCGGTGCTCATGACGCGCTACGGAATCTCCACCGCGCCGGGGGACCAAGCAGGGCATAGCTAGCGGCATAGGAGCCGACTCGGCGTCAGCGGCTTCGTGCCGCACTGGAGTAATCCAATATGTGGTTCCGCACGTTCCACCACTTCTCCGTTCATTTCCAATACTGATCGTGAAACACCATGAGCAGCAGGATGTTGAGGTCCGAAATTCGAAGTGAAATTTTTGATTTGCCTGTTCCTAGTCGTCATGGGAAAGAAAGGCAGAAATAAGAAAGAGATTATTCCCTGAGAGCTTGTCCAGTACTACCAGTACAGAAATGCATCTCCTTCGCCCTTAGCGATAGCTCTACCTGGCGTGCCGCCTTGCATGCAAGCGAAGCGCTATTGGCGGCAATAAATAGCTCACTGAACGATGATTGATGAAGCCCCCACCTCTGAAAGCTGAAGGAAGGCAGTGCCCTCGATTGTTCCAGAGAGAAGGATCATGGCGCCCCAGAACCGTGACATCCAGCAGCAGCATCTCCTTGCGTGCGAGAGACTTCTATGCCAGCCGTTATTCCCGGCTCTGTTATGAAAGAAAGCGGCAGACTAATCTTACAGGTGTTCCCTAATGAGGGATTTTAGGGGATTCATTAGGGTTCTCCTTTTTCTCCTCCACCCATCCGCGGAGGGTTTCAGTATCCATCTCCGCAGATATTTCCAGATCGCGAGACATAATGTTTTCTGCGGCACTGGAGTCTCTTTCTGCCATTTCCGGAAAGTGAATGGACAGCCGCCCTTTCCCCTTCTCACAATGTTCCCGAACTTGCTCAAGAATCAAAGTGTGAATGGCACTTCGAAGTGCCTCACGTTGTTCTTGCTGGGGATCGGCGTGGGGAACTTCCGCCGGTTCTGGAGCCAGCGGGTTCTGAATGACCTCCCTCTCACGGTTAAAAAAGCGGTTAACCCTCTTGAAAAAATCCATATCGTCCATCCGAAAAACGTGTCTCAACTACAGCCAACTCCCCTGTTTTTCTATCGAAAAACCAACCCTACTAAATTTGTTCTAGAAATGCTAACCAAGTGACACACTGGGGCCATGGGTCATGAAAGAGGTTGACCCCATCCCCCTTCACTATGTATGGCCAATGAACTCCTCGCTTAGTCCGTTCTTTTCCCTCTTTGGGCTCGGGTCGATAGTAGCCGTGGTAGTAATGTCCCGGAGCCCGGCTACCGACCCGAGGCGCCGATCGGGAAAGTCATAAAGGGACGTTAAACGTAATTCTAGAAGAGCGTTACCACAACAAAAAAAAATCCGAGTCTTGGCAGTTCAAGTGAAAGTTTATTAGACTAGTCCCACTAAGATGGCGGGGAAACTGACTTCCGAGAGAGCTGCTTTCGCCTCGGTAATTACCTAACGAGAGAGAGCCGATGCCAAAGTCGCCCTTTACGCGAGGGAACGCCGGACAGACTTACCTCTGCTAATTACGTTTTATATAGACTGGAATCTATAAAGATACTATACTAAGGTATAGTGCTGCTACCAGAGAAGGCTGTTTCATGCTAGGCGTCCAGACCTACTACGCCCGAGCCGCATCCCCGGCACACTTGCTATATCCACTAAGGCTTCATCCCACTTCATCCTACCAACTATACCTGATAGAAAGCCGTTCTATAAAAATTCAAGACAACAAGAAAGCAAGAAAACGATAGCGATCGGTTTGGGAGCGTCACGGGGGGGAGGAAAGAAGTATTTCAAGGACCCGGCTTCGTGGACGAGAAAGAATAGAAGAAAGGGCATGCCCGACCCGAGCTACTAGGCCAGGGCCTGAGGAGAGGAACTATTTCAAGCAAGGATGCTATGACCTCAGACTTGAGACCGATTCAAAGATATAGGAATGAATGAATCCAATGTCATCTATACCGTGTTTTTGGGCTGTCATAATGTGACAGTTTCGACTTCTGTCGTCTCTGTCTATTCCGTTTAGGGAATGGGCTTATTCATTCCGATTTCTGTAAATACTTCTGTGTAAATATCTCCCCCAGCCTCGGTCTAAAAAGCTCATGCCTTCTTGCTTGCTGTGCCCGGTGCGAAGCCCGTTCGTTCCTTTCTTTCTTTGTCGGGTCAAGGAGAATCGCTTGGTTGGGTTCTTTGCTTGCTTATTCCACTTCTTTCAGTGGGAGGACTTTCATCAGCAGCAGCAAGTGGGCTTAGGCTCAGTTCATCGATTGCTGTGGATTCTGTTTTAGTAGAAGATTCTATTCATGAGGAGCGATTCGCGTTCTTTCAATAGTAGTTATCTCTCCCCTTCATCTGGAAGGAAGAGGAAATCGACCCCCAGCAATTGGTCATCATTCCTGGCCGGCTGGCCGAGGTCGAGTTCCTCCCTTATTGAGAATCTATATGGCTTTGTTCGTCTCTATTATTTGATTTTTCAATAGCCAAAAACTTGAGTTTCAGGTCTGCGAGAGGTCAATGTACTAGGGCTCATGCCCAAATAGGGGCTTTCTTTTCTCTTGCATGCGCCTTCGTTCCTCATTCATTCAAATCAAAGGAAGCTCCATCGGGAAGGGATAGGGATGGCGCATTGGCTTGGTTGGCGGCTGGCGAGCTTAGCTTAGAGAAAAGGTTACTTCTAGTTCCTTTCGGGTAGCACGAGTGGAAAGCCCTCAAAGCCTTTAAATTAAGGAAGCCGAGTTGAACAGAAGATAGAGTTTCAGTTCCAGTGAAAGCCCCTACTCCCAAAAAGTCGGAAAGCAGTCAGTCTTTTCGGTAAGTCAGTGTTGCAAGTCTTATGGTCCGAACAGAGTACAGAGCCGGCACTCCCGGAAGCCTGTGGGGAATGGGGAAGGAAGACCAGACAGAGCTTGAGCCTGAGAGAAAAAAGAAATATCGCTAAAACCGAGACTCCGAGACTCAAGTCAAGGAGATCAGATAGACGAAAAGTACTTTCCCTCGTATGGAGAACAAATCCTATCTCTTATCTCTCTAGTTCCGGAACTCTTGGTAAGCTAAGTTTCTTTGAATATACCTTTCAAGAAAAGACCTTTCTTTTACGCCTTATTTGTTATGAAAGCGGAACCCGCTCGGAAACCAACTAACTTGATCGATTTAGTGCTTGGATTAGGTCCGGGTAGAGAACAGGTAAGGGCGGTAGGCTTTTCACTTTAGCCGTTGTTATTCAAGGCCTTACTTTACTCGTTTAAAGCTTTTTTGATCCCCTCTTTCTTTCTAGTTAGGGAGGCCGTAGATGAAAGCCTCTTCAGTAAACTCTTTCCGCTTCCGCTTCTGAATCTGGATAGCGGCTTTGGTTGGAGAAGAGAGTGTTTCAGTTACGGTTTAAGGCTAATGAGTTACTATACGTTCGTGAAGTATTACAGGCGCTCGTAGACAGAAAACCGTTTTCGCGGAGCGACTTAGAAAAAACAAACCACTTCTTGTTTTGAAAAGCGCTGCGTACAGTTCTGGGGGTTGTAGAACAACTACTTCTTTGCCGTTCTTTTTCCGTTAGCCAGTATCGAGACTCTAAGACTCCTTGCGCTTAGCCCACCGCAGGTGCTTTGATAGAGAGTCACTTTCGGGCTGTAGGGCGCAAGGGGATCTTGAATCAATTCCCTCTTTGCCAGTAGCTAGTTTAGATATGGCAAGCGGTTCGAGTCAAGTGTCAGTTAAAGAATCAATTGTTGGCAAGAGTCACAAATATGAAGTAAACGACTTGGTCTCTTCTGGAAAGTGACTTTGACCAAATAGAGTATCCTTCCGTATAGGGGAAGGAAAGGCTCTCGCAGTAGTTGTTCTGTAAGGGCTTTCATTAGCGTGAGAAGGCGGTGAAAGGGTATTGAGCTAAGAAGCTTATACAGGGCAACTATAGGGCTTATAGAGAATGAGAGGGGCTCACTTGACAGAGTGCCGAGCATTGTTCGTCGTGCTAGTTCCGCTACTCCAGTTCCAGTGGTAAACGAAACCTTCTTTCTCTTGCTTTCGGGCCTACGTCTCTCTTTCAAGGGTTCCACTTTCTTTGGTAGCTTTGGGCAAGGCAGTACTGGTACTCAGTCGATCTTGCTCTAGCCGCTTTCGGCTTAAGGGAAGGTTGATTTTCCTTTCCGTGAAGTTTTTGTTCCAGGTCCACTTCTTAGTAAATGGACTGATAGTTGAAGGGACGGGATCATGACTTTGACTTCTAGGTAAACCTGTAAGTGAAGGAAGGAACAGCTGTAAGTTAAGATTTCAGTGGAGTTGAACCTGCACCCGAAGCAGAGAAGGAACCGAAGAAAGCCAGTAACGGTATTGGGGCAGGAGGGAGAGCATTCAATTTTATTGCAGGTAGCGGGCAGGCGTCACCTAAGAGAGCCATCACTCGAAGAAAAACCAGTAGTTCAGTTTCGGTACTCAAGTTCCAGCGCTCGTAGAAAGAAAAGAGGTAGGTTCGTCAGTTTAGCCCCTTTAAGGCTTAGGGAAGGCTTGGCTTGAAGAAGATAAGGGCATGGATGGAGATCTTCCTTACCGATGGGTTCCTATCTTGATTGCCGACGAGTGTGCTTGTCTTGCGCCAGTTGATCTTTCGGGGATGAAGCCTAGACAAGTCGAAGGGAAGAGAGGACATCTGAGCGAGTGCTGTCTCATTCGTTTAAGAACATAGCGAAGGGTGCGGTGCCCGCCAAGGGGAGGCTATAGAATAGTTTGATTTTCTATAGAAGCACAAGTGAAACGATCTAGCCTCTGCGGGTCACTTCTTTCCACTTCTTTGAAGTAGCCAAGAGGCAAGTCTCGACGTTCTATTTCCATCATTCAAAAGCGAAAGGAAAGACAGATTTTCTTCCGTCAGAATCTTTTGGAAGGCCTTGGTGGTCTCGTATTTTCCCATTCACGCCTTTGTTATATGTTCTAATGGAATTTCCTTCCTTTCTCCCGGAAAAAAAACTGGTCATTCTTCAGATCTTTGTTGATTGACCGGCTGATATGGGATAGCCTATTTGAAATAAAGAGATTTTTGTAACGGCTTGGTGTACCGAACTTGGCTTATACATTCTCGTACTATACTGCATCCGCATCCTCATAAAGAGCAAGAACTGCATCCGCCAGCCGAACAAGCAAGGCCAAAGCCAAATGCCGACCTAAGAAGGGCGCTTGCGGGTGAGTTTCTAGTTTCCCGACGGGTCGATGTACAACCGACAGGTGAATGCTTTACCAAACTCGTGTACAACTCTTTTCATGTGTATTGATTTCCGCTTATTACATGCTTGGTTTCCTAAACGATTTCTCCCCTGCACCCCCTGACCAAACAAAAAACCAGAAAGCCAAGATCTCTATAAAGCGAGAGAAAGAATAGAATAAAGATGTGCAGCAGAGAAGGAAGAAAGACGAATGCTATGAGAGCTTGGACGGAATAAGGTCTAGGGGAGACCGCCCATTTTTCACATGCGAGGGGAAGAAAAGTAAAACATTCGAGCGCAATATAAAAAAAAAAAAGAAGATATTTAGACGGAATATGAATGAAGGACTGAAGTATCTGACCGAGCTCTGGAGATGAATACCGAAAGAGCTTACCGGATGCACCATCGACCTCAGACAGCTCAACCGGGCGGGAGAAAAACGAAAAGGAAAAAAACGTAGTGGGTAAGCAAAAAGCAAATACCAATGAAGACCAGACCCGGAATTTCAAACAAGAAAACGTAGTAGCCTAGCCGGGGAGAGAGACTCTCCAGCTCCACTCCTTGTTATATATATAGTTGAAAATAGAGTGGAAAACTACGCTTCAAAAAAATCAAGCCCCAAAAACGATCCTTTTGAAGGGTCCTACTTTTCTTGACCCATTCAAGCCATGAAAGTGACCTTTTGGATTATAAAACATGGCCTCTGAGACACCTTTCCTGGGTTGATCGAAGAGCTGCTAACAAAAGGGCGAGGGCAGGATTAACAATAAAATAGCCGTGGACGGATGGAAAGACCGGAGACCAGAGACCGAAAGAAAACATCCATTTTTTTTTTAAAAAAACAGAGATGAATGTAGACGGATTGAGCCAATGTTTTCAAAAATTCCAATACCATAAGCGGATTCAACTTCTATTTATTATAGATTTTGCACCTTCAAAAGAGATCGAAAGGAAGGCCATATTGAATTACAGAAATCCATGAATGTGTACTTCTTGCTGCTACAGGGCAAGAAAGATAGGAACTAATTCAAGACAGTCATTTGTGGACAGGAAGAGTACGACATATTCCAGGGACCGATCTATCTCATTAAAGGATTTTGTGGACAGAGCACAGACCTCAGACCGATCGATTAAACCAATTATTGTAGAGTTTCCCAGGGAAGTATTTAATTAAAGGCATTCATGTGTGCCGATTTCCTTTTGGTTGACTTAACAATTGGGATACTGGTTTCACAGTACTTATAATCCATCTTTCATTATATGCTAATTTGAGTCTATTAGTTCATAGCGAAGCTCCGCTGGAGGGACAGTCTAACATACACAGTATGTAGGGCTTATACACACCTTTAGTAGTTCCCTCCAAAAACCCTCTCTTCTGCCTACCAATGGGGGAGAGAGCTTGTTGACCATAGCAGGGATGGCCGTACTGTACTGGTTGGGCGATGGCACAGTACGCAGGACCCTCGTATGAAACCCCACCGAGCTTCCTTGCACTATGTGGAACGGACTATTATAGGATTGGACACGCCTATAGCTAAAGGAACGTACAGCGAGCCGTAGTGGGAGGGAGGCCAATGTCCCGTCAGATACCACGGCCCACGGGCAAGCCAGCGACCTTCACCTTCCGCAGGTCGTACGGGGTGTTTCGCCGGAGTTCACGGCGGTCTATTCCCTTTCCAGATTGAGTTGATAGGGGCTTTTGGCTAACGTACGTTCAGGGGTCTGCCAGTCAACTACCTTCTCATCTAATGAGGTTTTCAGTACCACGAGTCCGTCGGTCGTTGTGTGGGTGGACTCGATTTCTTCCGGTTTTAAGAAATCTGTCTTTCTCATCTTTCACCATATGGATTACCTATCTTTCGGTTTTTTTCCGCAAGTCCCTTCGGTCTCCCTTTAGCTCTGGTGGGCGTGGTTCTGTAGTTCTTCTGGCCTTCCTTCATGTCGTAGCCTTAGCTTATCGATGGGTCTTGCATTAGATACATACAGCATTTTCTTTGACTCATGCCTTGGAGAAGAACGTTCTTTGTTTGAGTTTGAAGCCATTACCCTTCGGGAAAGCCACCTGGGCGAGACCCTTCTCTTTTTATTATTTTTATATGGTATGTTGAATCACTTGTGAAGTCGACTTCACTTGACCGTGTCTGCTTCAAATTCACCCTAGACTCGTGTCGTGTAGTGTAGCAAGACTAACAAGTGGTCGAGTGAATTTATGAACGAGCTACTATTATAAGCAATACCTTTCTATTTTTTGATTCTTCCTCCACTCACCTCCACGGGCGAATGGAGTCTACGTAACTCTTTCTTGGCTAGTGTAGTAGACTCCATTATAGGTCATTCGGAAGGGCTCCGTATAGTTCTATTTTGGGGCGTAACGTTATGGTTCTTTCCTCGACTGACTGAGAAAAACTAGTTCCAGAGGCATCTTCCATTCATATCGATTTGGGTTTTTCTGCACCATATTTTGATCTGCCTCTTCTTCGATCCGGAATTCCCAGCAAATCCTTGACTCCTCGAATACAATGGGATTTCACACCTGGCAAATCTTTCACTCTGCCTCCTCTTATTAAGACCATAGAATGTTCCTGCGAATTATGACCTTCGCCTGGAATATAAGCAAATATATCATGTCGATTGCTCAACCGTACTTTAGCTATCTTACGTAGAGCTGAATTAGGTTTTTTCGGTGTTCTCGTTGAAACACGCGGGCATACTCCTTGCTTCTGGGGACATTGATCCGAAGCTCGAGTACGGTCCGTGCGCCGTTTTTCTTCTCTACCATGACGAATCAATTGATTTAATGTAGGCATCGCTCTTTCCTTTGTCCTTCCCCCCGATTTTTGCCCTATCACTAGTGATTACTCCCGATCCGAAGCACCCCTTTTCCATTCATAAAAAGATCCAATCGTCAAAATCAATAAAAAGGCCATCATGGACCAAAATCCAAACAGATCAATCTTGTTGGGAGGTACTGCCCAAGGAAAGGAAAAGGTTACTTCCGGATCAGGGATAATAAATAAAATTGAAACAAGATAAAATCGTATATCGAAACGACTTCTGGCATCACCGAAAGGATCGAAACCACATTCGTAGGCCGACAATTTATCTGGATAGGTCGAACTATTGGAAGCAAATGGAAAAGGAAGACCAAGTAGGATCAAAGAAACTAGCGGACTAATCACTAAATAGATAGAAATAGGTGCAAATTCTGACATCACCACAGACAGCCCACTTGGTTCTCTCGCTCCTTGCTCGCGGAGCGGCATACCGGAAAAAAATTCTAAAGGGTGCCGTAGCAGCTACTGAGGCTCGCCGATTACTAACTGACCGATAATAGGGTTAACACTGTATTCAAGCAAGAACTGGACACATCAGAAAGAATAAGATCCTCCAAAAGATTGTATATACGCATTAGATCAGGAGGTTCCACAATAAATTGATCTACCACTTGCGTATCAATTTATTTATCAACTAGCTCAGAATGGGTCATTTTCTCGGTTTTCGCCAAGTTTTTTTTGTTTTTCCAAAATTTTGGCTATGCCCTTTCGGAGAGCACTATGCAGGAGGTCCTTTGTGGACTCATATAGGGGGTTGCTTACTTTTTCCGGAGAACCTGTGTCGTACTTTAGTTGGAGCTCCAGTTCCCCCACAGCTATTTCACAAAAAGATTTAACTGTTTTGAGTAGAATTAGATCCTTGTCCATTTGAAATGCTAATCACTTAAGCTCCGCCGACCACCTGCGATGGCAGTCAGTCTTTTAAATCTATATTTATATTGGGCGCGGGGGTTTTCCCCGCAACAAAAATATGGGAGGAGGGGACTAAGGTATGTACTCTACACCTATATATGTAATTTTGAGCCCCTAACCAATCTAACAGCCATTTAGAGGGGAAAGCCTTATTCCTTTCCTTTCTTTATCTGTCTCATTAAATCAAAAGAGTATCTCCCAAGATTGATTGCACGGGAGAGGATTCCACTTTCACTAATAGACAGATGGGATTGAAGGATAAGCAACTACATCAAGCAAGAAAGTACACTGATGACCAACCCAATCTCGACGAAAAAAAGAAAACTACAAGCAACTACAGAAGGGTGACGAAGCTTCTTTGCATCCCATAGTGCTGTCGCACTAAGCGACTACCGTTCCAGAGTCGTACAACGAAGTGATTAGCATACCAGAGTGACGCAAGGCTCTAAGCTCGTACCTTATAGCTCTTTATGCTCTCTCCGCTCGCTCCTTTTCTACGCTACGATCTTTCTTCCCTTTTTTCTTCTCTTTCGTCCCAGACTCTTCTTTTATTAAAAAAAGAATCCAGATATCTCCGAGAAACTACACTAAAGGGAACTGTTAAGTACAGACGATGCAAGGATGAGCCCGGCCACTAATCGGTGATCAGGTTATTTGAGTGAATAGGTTTATAAGGCACTTCGAGAAGGCGACTGGTATAACATATTATAGGAAGAATCAAAAGCACTGCAACTCCTTTTTCGGGTTGGGCTTTCAGTCGTTCAGCGGCCCCCTCTTGAGACAAACTGCGGCGGCAACCTTCGTAAGCTAGACCTTCAGTTCCCTACGTCTGAAGCAAGTGGAAATCTGTCTTTCTTTCGACAAGGGCGGCTTGCTTCTCCCCCTAATCCATGATAGATCGAAGGGGAGCACTAATCTAATGAGTGTCCCCGCTCTTATCGCTGCGCTCTAGTTGCTTGTAGCTCCTGGCTGGCCTATGAGGAACGCTTCTCGCTACAGACTATTCTGGCTACTCAAGAAATAGCTTTTCTAATAGATGGGCTCGTGTATCTGTTATAGTAAGAGTTCTCACTCCTTCACCTCATCGGTCAAGTGGCTTCGCTCATCAACTCAATCAGTGAAGCGGCTTCCCTTCTTGCCCGAGGAGAGAAAGAATCGAATGTTATACCTCCCACCATTCCCTGAAGGAAGGACGGGACTAATTGAACTCAGTCTGACTTGCTTTCTTTTTCCCTGGGATGGGATGTCTTTCGCCAAGTGGATTGGAGAGAAAGCTCGTTCCGATCCTATGATTCCGGACCCTTTCATGCTCTAAGCGGGAAGTAGAGTGCTTTCGTCTCCTGGACGATGAGCTTCTCTTGGTCATTGCCTCGCGACCAAAAAGGCTCGGAACTTCGATGAGTAATCGTAGGGGCTTCTTTCTGCGAGGAGCTTCTCTTAGTCATAGTAGGGGCTCAACTCGCTACTCAATTAGATGTCAGTGCTAGAAGCGAAAGTCCAGGGATTGGATCATCTCTACAGCAGGTTCATCTTGAGGAAGTACGGTACGTCTAAGGTTAAGGTCTGAAGCCGATGTTCATTGGCCTTCCGCGCCTATGATTCCTTGAATTCCTCGCCAATTTGAGGTCAAGCGGCTTAACTCTTTTTCTCTTTCCTTTTGTGCCTTTAGCTGCGAACTACACTGTATGGTGGGTCTGTCCTTCCACCTGATACCATTCATTTCTGCTTGATTGCTAGCCTCTGGGGAACTCGGATCCATACTCAATGAGATGGATGTAGCTTCCAATTTCCTAGATCTAGATGTGGAAGTGAAGTACTACTTTCGGAGTTTCGATATCCTTTCTCCTCCTTCGAGACCATTCTCTTCAGTCAGGGCGGGATTCTTCATCTCTTTTTCAAATCCCTATCTTCGGCGATGCTTGCTTGATCCCTCCCTCTATTTCAATCTCGTATTTGGTCATTTCCTGCTTTCATGAGATCTCTCAAAGGATCTTCTTCTTTTTAGACTTTATGTTAACCGGATTCTCTTCCCCTGGGGTGTACTTGACCTGCTTGCATTCATTCCTTCTCGTTCCGCTCCGTTGCCTATTGGGAAAGCGGTCTTGGGACAGCGGCCTAGCGGCCCCTTTTCATCATCAAGACGGCTGGTCCAAATCCATTTCTTCTCTTCCTCTTTCTTTGCCTTCAACTGCTGGTTGAGATTGAGATTTGCTTTCCTTCTCTCACTGGAATAAGTGGATTTATCCACAATGAATTCTCAGAGTTCGGGGACGGACCGGACGGATGGGACACCGAACTTGAAAACGTACGATTCTAACTGAACAATCTAGCCTAGCGCTTATTGAGATTTTTACCATTTCCAATTCTTGCTTGTGGTAAGCTGCTTTTCTTTTAGTTCTTTTGTGCTCGATCGACTTTGCATCTTTCTATTTTCCGTAAGCCTTTATTGTATGGAGTGAATGCTTCTTCGGTTGTAGGCGCAATGCCAGTAAGCGATGAAAGCTAATCCTATCCGTCTTTGATAGAGCACTTGCCCGAGAGATCTTTGCTTTTCGTTGAGCTCTTTTCTCCTTGCCATTTGAAAAAGCTTGCTCACTGATTTCCGAGCCTGGAGAAAGACTGACAGGGCTAAGGAAATTCCAATTGGAACTGGAATCTCTTGCCGGCTGGCAACTATAACTGGAACTTGATGGAACTCGTTCGAAGGCATAAAAAAGGAAACTCCCTGCACCCTATTATCTCCTAACGACATGAAAGGCTCAAACTGCGGATAAGGTTCAAAAAAGTCCTCTTGCTGCAACACTGGCTGTAAGAGAATCCCCTAGAGCAAAGTTTAGTTTAAGACTTAATGGAAAGGCTTAGAACAGGGTTGGTTTATGGATATTTACAAATGAAATAGCTTACCTGATTGTACAATTGAAAGACTCCTGCGACCTTGCGCCAGCTTTCCTAAAATCCCATTCCTACAGGCCTAAGATGCCTACTGGTCTAAGCTTTATATCTATCCTGCTGGAACTCGAAGGAAAGAACAGGCCTGCAACTTCCATTCAAATTGAATAAGAAATGCATGGATTGCTCGAGAAGTGAACCGGCTATCAAAAGCTTTATTCCTCTACTTGCCTAGCCTACTTGCTTGAAGGTTCTGCTTACATAGATAGCCTCTTGTCCTCCTGCAAGCGTTCAAGCGGGCTTATGAGTGTAAAATCTTTCGACTGCAGTTAAGCGGAGAACACACAAGACACTACGGAGGAAAATCCAAGGTATTTACTTGTTACTAACTAACAATACAAACTTATCATACAATATGGGTACCTAATCATGTAAAAGAAGAGTATAAGGTAGAAATGATACTAGAATTTTTTAATCATTTTGAGCTAACAGACCGATCTGTTTTTGTGGACAAGAGTCAGCATCATGAAGTAACTCGGCTTAAACTGCCGTCGAAACAAAATGATACTGTTACTCAGGCCGCTCATACTTCTGACACCCCTGAGAAGGGAAAAGTGTCGAGGTATGTACCTGTAGTGTCTCCTGTCAGTGCGGGGCTCTTAACCGGATCCATGGGAAAGCTTATGGAAAAGCTAACCCAAGATATGGTTGACGAGTATGAGCCTGGGACTGGTTACTCTAAGGATTTTTTCCGAAATAGTATATCAATGCCCTCTCTGTTTGTTAACTTAAGTGGTTATGTCAACGAGTATATCATTCTCACTAAAAGCCAAACAGTATTACTATACAGTAAGCTAGGTGATTTTATGATTATATTCGTTACATATACCCACTTCTTATATCCTTGGATTATTCTCACTCTTATATATATGAGGGTTGAGAAGTACAAGTCAGATAATGAGTTCGTTCACGTAATGAAGGTAAAACTTCGTCGTTATGTGAGACGAGTAGTTAAAACAGTTACTGCCTTCGAGAAGAAACTTGATGACCTAGGTTATTGGGATTCAATGCGTTTATCACTGTTAATGTTTTTAGACATTTCAGCGGTGAAAGCAGTGGCCATACTAATCTTTGTCATCTGTGATCTTCTTAAAGAAAAACCTTAGGACACATTGATCATGTCGGTTGCTTTTCTTACCTTCTTCTAACTGCTGACAGCAAGCATTCCTCCCATTGCTGATAGGAGATCTATACCATAGGGCTACCTTGGCTATGCACCTAAACTTAAACTAAACTAAGTAACTTTCCTCCCTTTCCACTCTACGTTCTAGCTTTCTTTACGGACCAGAAGAAGAACAAAGGGGAATGTGTGGTATTATCAGTCATCCCGTTCCAGTTGGCACTAGTAATGCCGCATCCCGCTCTTCCTTCTTATTGATAGCAAAGGGCCTTCTAATTAGAGTGCTTAACCCGGCAAGATCCTATGAATCAAGTAAGGGGGACGTTTTCAACTCAAGAAAAGGGTTTTGCACCTTCTATGATTGTGAGGAAGCTAGCGCAGATCCCCTTACTCCACTTCTACTTACCCATTACAAATAGCCTCTTTTTTTATTTCGAAAGGAAAAAAGCTATCAGTCAAGTCAGTCAAGTCGGGAGATAAGACAACTCTTCTATAAAGCGGAATTCCAAACCGGAGAGTGAGAGTTTCAGATTCTCATCAAGCTAGGCATCCAATCCATGACTTTCCATCTTTCTCCTTCGATCCGCCTATGAACTATGACTCTTGACTTGACTGATAGCTTTTAGCCTAAGGGCGAACTCCCTTTCAACTATGAGATTCCCTTACCCCCACGGAGGGCCCTCCCTCGTATGCAACCAAGTCTCCCTGGCTGGATGTAGAGAGGCCTGCAACTGACACTGGCAAGGAAAGAAGTAAACTACTAGATTAGATCTTATTGCAAGGCTAGGCGAAACCCTATTTGAAGTTGGAAGACTGGGAGAAGTTATTTTCTTAGGACTGGTAGGGAATTTCAATATCAGGTTCAGGCTTTCCTCAAACTAAGTTTTGAGCTAGCGGGAAATCTTTCCTCTTTTCTTTTGACTTACTGAGAGATTAGCTATGGCTTACTTTAGGCCTTAGAAAAGGGCTTAACAAGAGATTAGTAGCCTCCCAAGAATCAAATAGAGAAGGACGGACTGGCTCGCAAGAGAGAAGGAATGAAACGGGGGGGAATGCCTTAGGAGGGGCAGGTATAAGGAAAGGAACTCAAATTTCCACTGACTCACATGGAAAAGCAGGGGGACGTCATGCCCTTAGACTCGAAATATATTAACTTCCTAAAAAAAGCACACTCTCTTAGAGGCATTCCAAAAAGGGCTGGCCGGGCCCATATTTTATAGTATCCATAGAAAGCTCTCCTATCAAAATTAAAGTAAGCAAATCAATTCCCTGAAGTTAAACGAATTCTCTTTTTTAAATTGAAAGATCTTACCCGCTCTCCTAAGGTACACGAAGTTACTGGCCTATATTGAAAACTTGCTTTTGCTTGAGAAGATAACCCGCTATCTTTGGGAAGACAGGTAGACTTCTACTTATACTCGGTCTACGTCCTACTGATACACTTTCTTTACACAGGGGCTGAGACAGGCTGGCTGAAAGAGGAGAGGAAGGGGCTTGAGATACTCCTGCGCTTTCAAACTCACTTGCCCTAGCTTACTTGCTCACTCTCAGGCTTGCCTTTGACCTTGCCTGCTTGTGCTTGAAAACTTGCTTGCTCACAGGATGGATGGCTTCTTCGCCTACCGCATCAAGCTAAGAAGAAAGAAGAGGAAATCCAGCTGACAATCAATAATAGCTTCCAATCGCAGAATAAAGCTTCCCCAAAGCAAAGCCAAGCAGGTAAGCAAGCCAGTGTAAGTCCCCTTCCCAGGGGGTAATATGCCAGTATCAGTCCCTTTTACAGTATTTTCTCCAGTGCTATCATATTTCCAGCCGCCTATTTATTAGACGCATATCTCTTCCAGCCAGTTTCCTTGCAGCCAGTTGGACTTTCTTTCCTTCTCCTTTCCTGCCACAGTTTCCCTCTTGCTAAGAAAAAGTGCTTTCCACTCCCCCTTGTTAAGCCCTTGCTTGTGTAATCCAGTATCAAGTAAGCCTTTACCGAAGTCCCTCTCTCTTATTATGGTACAGTAACTGCGTCCCTTACTTAGGCTAGTAGGGATTTTTTTTAAAGCAAGGGATAGAGCTTTTTTGGATAGCCGGCGGGATATTCAAAGTTAAGAATAGAATAGGACTGAATCTTACCTGTGATATTTATTCTTTTATTACTTGTAAAAGATTTCCTACAGCCCTAGGAGAATTTCCTGCCGAGGGCTTCTATTTCTATTGGGAAGACTACTTAAATTTCTTCCCCTTTTTTCTTCCTCTGCTTTCTGGACCTGAAGTAATTCTTGCGAGTGGAAAATGTTTTGCTTTGGGAGTGCTGCTATTCCCTTTCCCTCCTTCGTCAGTCGAGTGGTTAGGTGAAAGGAAAAGTCTTACTCTTATAAGACGGAGAGGGCGTACTTCTTGTTCATACGAGTTAAAACATCCCTATCGGTCTTCGTAATTGATTCCCTTCCCCCTGTAAGGCATTCCCAGTTCCCTTCCAGTAATTTCCATCTTAATAGAATCCTAAGAGGGTAAGAGGGCAAAGCAGCTCCTCTTCAAGCGCAAGTAAAATCCAGTGATAACGCCATGCATTTCTAGGCCTAAGCCCTGTAATGTTGATCCAATCCAGTTCTATTGCTAAGCCCAAGGAAAGCCCTGCCTTAAGATAATCCCTTATACCTGGGAGTTCTCTTCCATCCAGTCCAATAGGGGAGGGCTATATCTTTTTGCTAAACGATAAACGATAGGGCTATATATTTCCATAGTAAGGTAAGCGCATTAAGTTGACAGCAAGCAAGGGACAATCCATCCACTCCATCCCGTGGGAGAGTTCTCTTACAGCCATTTTTAGCCAGTGCCCTTGTACCAGCATTCGTACCAGTAGTTGCATTTCCACCAGTCCATCCTGTCCTTATCGCTACCCGCGAGCCAGTTGGAGTAGATAGCCCCAAGTAGTTGTCTAAGTCCCATGGTAATCCCTTTATTAAGCCATTGCTAATCCATTTTTTAAGGGTTAGAGGGATGGGATTTTGATAGCTAAGTTTAGTGCTTTCCTTTCCTGTCCTGCTTTTTTACCTGGACGAGTTCCCGCCTATATCTTATTTCCAGTTAATAATATATATATATAATAGCTATAGGCAATATGCAATATTCCTTACTCTATCTAGCCAGTCTTGTAGTATTATCTACCATATTTCCAATAAGTTTCTACCAGTTTTCCCAATACCAGTAGTAATAGAGAGTTTCTCACCTGGGCTTATCAGAGTGTGAGACTAGCCCTTGGATTCGTTCTGCCTGTAATTCTATATCCCTTCGTTCTGCTTTCTCTCCTCTATCTCTTCCATCCCTTGTCAAGCCTTTGTGTAAGTGTTAGAGGGTTAAGTGAGCAAGACAGTGATAAAGAAAGTGCTTTGATCCTGTGAGCAATCTAAGCCCCTTAGTAATCCCTCATTAAAAAGAATTTCCCCCCTTATCCTTATCAGTCGAGTATTCATTCGAACCCTCTTCGCTTCACCATGTTCATTCCCTTTCTCACTGACTAGCTTTTCAGGAAATTTGTTGGACCTGAACCGGCTTAAAATGAATCTAGCCCTTTATCCTTTGAGGAAAGAAAAAGAAAGAGTCCCGCCTTCTGGCCTGCTCTAGACCTTTACCCTTGTCTGAAAGATCCCACCGCTTGCTTATTTGCTTGCCCCATTTCAATACTTCTGCTTGAAAATTAACCTTAAGAATTTACCTAGCCTGGAGATCGAAGGGATGATAGGAAAGAAAGCGCTGTAAGATCGGTAGCTCGATAAGGGGATTAGAGAAGACTGGGCCAGCACTCACCTTATTTAAACTATTAAGAACTTGAAGTTAGATAGGGTAAGAGAATAAAGCATATGAAATAGGGGCAGAAAGCGTAGTCCCTCCATTCTATATAGGTATAAGGTCTTCCAGTATTATTCCAAAGCTGCCTATTAGAGTAATCCTAGAACTGCATCGAAAGAAACTCGCCCCACACTTCAACTCAAACTAAAACCTCGGGAAGGGATAAAGGGTTACGACTTAGAGGCAGAAGGATGCGCGCTTTCCTTATCTTACTTACTTGACTTCTCTAACTGCTTTTCTTTCCTTTGAGTAGATGGGGGGGCAGGCTCTGAAGAAGGGTTTACAGAGACAGGGCAACTGCGGAACTCGCCTGGACCTAAAGGCTCCTATATACTGCAGCTAACCTCGTAGGGATCATTACGGTCGTTTGCATCGGCTGGAACTTATTCTCCAGGAAATCCACTACTTCCCCCTCATATAGACATTTGCTCGCTTGGCACACTGAAGCTTGAAAGCCTTTTCCCCTTGGACAGCTATTGGAATGATACCAATTGGCACCTTCGCTACTAGTTGAATCAAAGCATTGGTATTGGTATTGGTCCCGTACTGGCTTTCAACCATTTGCCCTTCTTCTTTCGTTGACGTGCAAATCGCTGGTTAAAGATCAACTTCCGAGATCTAAGACTAAAATAGTGCCAGCTAGGGAAAGCCTATCAAGAATGGAAGAGCTTGGGAGAAGGAGAAGAAAAAAAAGTCTGCTATAGCTAAATCCCCAATCGTTATTTTGATGTCAGCCGTCTTTATATGACATTTCACTGCCAGTAGTCAGCTTTCCAGTACCTGTAGGGCTCCTGCCACAAGGATGGCTAAGCTTGCCCCAGGACAGGAGTGGTATAAGGCAAGAAAGAAAAGTGCCATTTCCACCAACTCTTTACAATAGATTTTTCGCTTCATCAGAGAAGCTGGAGCAGACCGATTAGTACCACAGGAGATTAAAGTACCAAAATAAGACAGATATAAACAGGACCCACAACTCATCGTCTGGTTTTGAAGAGTTCGCTATCTCCGAAGAAGTTGTGTTCTTTCCGTGGATACCTTCATTTTTGAGCTCGTAGGGAGCGAGGGAGCCTAGAAAGCCTTGCCCAGAGAACTCACTTATAGAAGAGCTTAGCTAAAAAGCTGACTTTAAGAAGAAGGGCTCCAACTCTTCTAGCATTTCTTTTCCCGTCCCAGACCACAGAAAGAGAATAGAAAAGGCACGGATCCCCTTTCTTTCCTTTCCCTGAGCCTGAGGCGAGAGCTTGCTTTACCGAGAACTAGGCTTTTGCTTCATCAGATGCTATAGACGAGACCACTTATGTCACTTAATTGTCTGCCTTAGAGGATACACCTTCTGTCTCTGCCGCAGAATCAGATTTATTAGAGTATAATACTGATTTAGTTGAGTAGTCTCATCTAAAGTGGACGATTGAGCAACAGAAAGAGGTTCGGCGGTGGAAGAGGTTTGATCATCTCCTGCAGACTCCGCGGCACCAGACGCTTAAGGAAGGCACTCTGGGGAAAGATCTTTCTTACTTGCCGACAGTTACTCTCTAGTTATGTATGGGTCTCCCGCCTTACCTCGACCCAAAAAGGTGGCAACCGGTTCCGGGATAGCGGACTCTCTTTTTCCGTCCTCAGATCCAACTTCAGCGAAGGCAGACTTTTTTCACTATATGTTTAGGAGATAGCATCCGATCCGGGTTTAGCAACCGTTATTGGACCGACTTGCTTTGTTTAAGCATCCTTTTTTGTATAAATACAGAAAGGAATTCAATACCAGTGCCACTTCCTTCCTATTCGAGGATCCCTTTTCTATTCTCTAGGCCAAGATTGCCGTTTCTTTTCCAGGAGAACTTTTCTAGGCGCCGTTCTTGGCTAGGCTAACTCTTATAGATAGAAAGATAGAACGCAGACGGGTATCAAACTCTTAAATACTAGAATTTGTCTCCCGCTAATCTTCATTCGAGTCAAGTCTCTCTTTCTTATTAAAGGAAGCTTAAGATTGGCAGCTTCAGAGCTTCAAAAATGTTATCTAAAGAAGGCGGTATCAATGAATTGAATATTCAAGGGTTGGGACTTCTGAAGGGTACCGCTGCGGGTTCTTCTTTGGCAACGGGTCAAAAAGGGGATCTCGTCTGGTTCCACTACATCAAATACCACAGCACCTGACTCATCAGAAGAGCTTCCGCCACCAATCAAACCAGAATGAAAAATGGATATGTCCCTATGAGCGACTACGCCGATCTTTATATGTTTTGGCCACGCCCGTTTCCGCTCCGAAGAGGAAGGTTTGGATCTTTCAATCTTATGTCGTGAGGGATGTGACCTATGTTAGGTCCATAAGAGACCACAGCTTTTAGTGTTCTATGATTCACCTCCGAATAATGAGTAGGTAGTTCAATCCTTTTGATTCTTCTCTTCATAGTAAACTGATAGGGGAATGCGGAGCAATAGGTCGAATTACTATATAAAAAGAGTTGTAAACTATAGGACTTCTTCTTTGAGTAGGAAGATTTCGGTTTTTCTCGTTCCTTCTCTTCGATAAGAATAGGGATTTGAAATAATACAAATTCCTCTTCATTCTGTTGTGCTCAGCGAAGGAACTGCCTAAGCATACTTTTTCGGATCCAAACTTCTTTGTTCTTTCCAAGTCTTCTTCTTGCATATAAGAACGCAACTGTTGCAAAAACCGGGATTTTAGTAGTAAGCGGCATCCCCTCTTAGTTTTGAGTAGGTGGAAACATTCTGTTTTGATTCTTCTCCACATTCTTACCGGGCGATCAAGGAATTTGCCTCTGATTTTGAATTTGAATTTGTCTATGATTTTTTCAACTGATATTTCGATATAGAAAGATCTCCTTATTTCTTCACCGCGGATTCTCGCGTTATTTTCTTGAAAAGATATTATATCACCGTGGGAAAGTTTCAAATGATTAATTTTTACCATTTCATTATTCACACAAACCCTTCGATGACTTATCAGCTGCCTTGCTTGAGGAATAGTTTCACGAAAATGGAGACGAACCGGAATAACGTCCGATCTTGTTTCTGGATTGAGTGGAAAAGGGATATATGAAGCTCGTTCTGTTCCTCTGTGCATCTCTGTGATGGGTAAATCCCCATGAAAAAGGGGCAACTTTCGTGTAGTTTGTGATTGGATGTAACTGTTACGATTTTTTCTCGGAGAAATCTTTTTCTTAATGGATCTCTTCTTGTTCCTCAATCTTCGGAGAATGCGGCGTTGTATTATTGTAAGTTCTCTGTTCCGAACATTTCCTGAAAGTAGACGACAAGTTTTAAATCTTAATGCGGGCATTTCATATCTCGGTTTTTCAGTCTTTTTCGCCACATCGCGTATAACGGGAATCGAACCCCCTCTGCTGCTAGCGGGCGGATGGAGAATGTTCTACTTCGATCCAGCAACTTGTTAGGAGTAGGTTTTGGCTTGCCCCTTTCTCTAATAATAAGGTATCCAAAGCTCCTTCCTTCTGCTGGTGCGCAGGAGCGCACTTCCGTTTTCCCCTTACTAAAAAAAGGGGGTGTAATGAATAGAGATCTCCCGCCAGCAGTCTTTTCTTCCTATCACTTCACTTCGATCGAGAGATCTGATCTCATCGGACCTCACCGGGCGGGGCGAAGGGGAAGGAAGGGATGGGTGGTCCGGAAACAGCAACGGGGGAGGGCTCGTAGCCCCCCTCTCCCTCTTCCCCACGCCTATTTGTTCTCCCGGCCCCGGAGAGATGCGGAACTCTTTTTTTTTTTGAAGAAAAAGATGAATAGATAGGGCCATGATACATTCCGGAATATTGTAAAGGTAAATAGACTCTTTTCGTCCCCTTTTCGATGCCTGCCTGAGGACCTATGTGAATGTTTTGGAATGGGGATGTTCGCCTTTTCTAACAAATAGACCCACGACACGGCTTCTCGCTTTTCATGAATGTGTCTCCCCCTCTACTTATGTGAGTTTGACCCGCCTTTGACTCTGCTTGCTTCTGACTCCCTATGAGCCGTTTTACGACCTTACTTTTTCGGAGGGTCGGCGGGACATGGGAGCCTCAGCTCATGCATCGGTTTACCGAAATTACCTCTGCTATCCCACTTCCTTCTATTCAAAAAGGCGAGCAGCCCTTAAACAAAAAGGCCCTAAGAGGGCTCTTCTTTATATATTATATAAGCCTTAAAGTAGGTAGCCCCGAAAGCCGAACTCAGCAACTTGTTAGGAGTAGGTTTTGGCTTGCCCCTTTCTATGTTATTACTAAAGCGCTAACGCCCTATCTATAGTAAGGGGCTTTTTCAATAAGGCTCGCGTGGGGGCGCTCACGTTTTTTGGCTCTCTTCGTTCCACTAGCCTTGATTGGCGGATGGAAGTACCAAGGTGCGTCTGGTAGTATCGTATATAAGATCACGGCTTCATTTAGGAGTTTTCTTTCCCTTTGAAGATTTGGTGTATTTGTGGACGCCGCTATGCTAATTTAACCTAGGCTAGGCCATGGGGCGGGTAGCACATGAGGTAAGCGATAGCGAGGATTCCATCCAGCCCCAAGCGTACCTGAGGCTACCTTATTGCGTAGGATCGGCTCGGGGAAAGCTTGTGATCCGGCATAAAACCCCATCAACCAGAGGAAGGAGCTAACCGGCGCTCCTTCTTGGAAGGCCAAGAAACTTGCCATCGAGGTCTGTCGACTGCTCGATGGCTGGTAAATCCGGGTAGCTAGTCCGGACGCTCGCTTCGGTGAGCTCCCTGTCGGTTCCTTCGAGAGGGCCGGATCGCCTGGGACGCGGATTCTTGCTATCCGCCGTGGACTAGCATGTTTCCAAGGTACGACTGGGTCGTTACGCCGTCTGAATCGAAGTGAAGAAGCGATCCCCCTGGTACGACTGCTTGCTACACACCCTGTATTTTGAAGCTCCGGCGATCGGGGAGCTATTCTTTCGGTGCCCGGGGTGGCCCCCTTTCAAGAACAGTCAAACCGGAAGAAAGCAGCGCTCGCCGCAAAGCGCAGCTCTCTGGATGTAGATGGAGCCGTTCTCTACCTATGTATAGCCCTGGTAAGAGGGGAAACTATACATCTTTTTCCTTTCGCGCGAGAAAGAAGGACTTTTGGGATCGTGGTTCGGATGTCCAATCACCAGAAATGGGAAGATGGGCCGAAGACGAAACTAAAAAGAACTTTCTCATAGCATAGCACGAATTGGAGAAAAAGAATGTGCGACGCTCTAATTATAGAGCGGCGCTAGAGAGACCGAATTTACCAAAGGTAATGAGGTCTGGACCCTTTGTAGCTTGCTACGCAGGGCCACCATCCGTTGCTGAATCACTACTTGACTTTGCAAAGCTTAAATCTGACGACCTCGAGAAGCTTACAGACCTAGAAGGACGGCCAGGGAAGTCCACAATGAGACCGGTTTCGCAAAGTAGGATAGCATCGGATGGGAACGAAACACTTGCATCAAGGGATGCGCCACCCAGCCAAAAAGAGGATCAACCACTAGCTTCCTAAGGGAGGCCTTTCTGACCTAAGGGGGATCGCGGATTAGGCTGAAATCATGGGGAGAGATTCTGTCCGCCATAAAGGGCGACCTGGCGACTCCCGCATGTGCAGGTAGCCATCCTGACGGGAGTCTGCGGCTGAGATCGACGACTGGTGGGCGGCCGACTGTACTTATATCTCTTACTATATTCCAGGTAGATACCTTCTTATTTTACAGAGACCAACTCCGTAGTCCAAGCCTGCCGTTTGTTCTTAAAAGAAATTCAAAATAAAGAAATTGACCATACGTAGGTTCTTCTTAATATACCCTTATTTCTCCAGCGATTGCACGGCCTCCAATTAGAACCTAGCGTACTTCTACTTTCTATCTTTCCTTCGATAAAGAGATGACCTTTTGAGGCATCCGTTTTTGATAAGCCTTTATTAACAGAGGCAGCCGATTCACATAGATTTGAATTAGCTTTTCTTTTTGGGAGTAGTCCTTGGGTCTATAGGCTTTGATGAAGTCTTTTGCCCTGGCGTAGAACAGATGCCTAAAGAACCGGATAGTGTCTTGCTCAGCCCGATAGGAAGAGCAGCAGAAAGCGTAGGCCACATAAACTCTGATCATCGTAAACAGCGTAGTCAGAAAAAAAGACAAAGTCTTCTTTTTCTTTCCCATTCTATCAATTAGAAAAGGAAGAGTCAGCTTCTTTTTCCATTTATTGAAAGGGGCTCGTATCACCAGGGTCCCACTTAGAAAAATAGATAAAAACAAACCTAAGACAAACCTTTCCCGGGGCTTACTCTTTCCTCGAATAAGCTCTAGTGATGTTGCCTCGAGTTTGAGTTCATGCAAAACTTCATTAAAGAATTTCTTCAAGCTGTGGTTTATCTGTTCTGAGTCCACACCGCTTTTTATAGCAAAAAGCATATCATCTGCATACCTTAAATATCGTACGCTCTTTTCCCTTTCCATGAAGGAATTGATTCGAATATCTAGCTGGTGAAGAAAGATGTTCATCATAACAGGGGAAAGTGGGCTGCCCTGAGGTATGCCTTTTTCGTTATTAGAAAAATCCCTCCCTTTTTTGTCTACGATTGGAGTTTTTAGGAAAGCTAATATAAGATCAAAGAAGGGTTGATTTTCCTTTCCCAAGTAGGATTGAATTATGTTGATTAGTAGCTCATGATCGATGTTGTCAAAACACCCAACGATATCAGACTTTATTAGTCTATCGACCTGCCCCCACCCCTGAACTTCCAAAAAAAAAGAAATCGGACCCCGACCTTTTCTAAACCCGTGTGAAAAGGAGAAAAAAACGTCGTCAAAGATGATATTCAGTAAATGGGAGAGAGCATCCATCACAATGATATCACCTTTGTTGGGCTGCGTAATCGCTCGCAGCTTCCCCGGCTTATTAGGTTTCGGGATCCAAGATCGGTACATCGAGGAAAAGTGAAAAGTAGAGTTCAAGAGTGCCCTTTTCACTTCTTTCAACTTCTCCATGGATATTAGTTCTTTATAAAATAAACGGGCTTTCTTTCCCAAAGACAATCTACTAATTTGACTAACTTCTCTATCAACCGCTTCCTCTTTTGACTCCCTTCTTCTTCTCTGAGAAAAGCAAACTCTCCAAATTGTTGACCAAGCAAGGTCACTGAAACAATAACTGAACACTCACTAAAACTCACCGGCCAGATAGTGTCCAATGAAGACCAATCCACAAGCTAGCCTTTCCAATTCTCATTAACTGTTACTTGACTGTTACTAAACGAAACTGAATTCGTTCGGAAAGAGAAAAGCCAGTAGCCAACTTCACAACAGATAGCCTTCTCAGCCGTAGTCCCTATACACTTCCTTCTTACCGCCCCGGTTCTAAGCCAACCCTTACTTATCTATTTATCTGCCGCCCATGCTTTGCCATAGAGTTAGGTAGGCCTCCACAAGCTGCTAAAATCTTTCAGTTTCAAACCAGGAGAGGAGGGAGAAGAGATTTTATTAGGACTGGACTAAAAACTCGTAAAGACCTCATAGGGAAACCTCGTATCCAATCCGCCGATGAACTGGAGCTAGATAGGCTTAAAACTGGACTCCTACCTTAAAAAGCAACCCCAACTGACGGAAAAGGGGAACCGCCTATAAGATAAGGGCAAAAAACTCAAACTTCCACATGGGCAGAGGCGACTACGACCCACCCCTATTGCGGCTACACTGGCTGTAACAGAACTCGGTTGGGAAGACACTATAGATTAGAAGTACATCTTTCCTTTGATTGCTGGAACTTTACACATGCGCGGAACTATACTCGATTAACGTAGGTCTTTGCTTTTTCCCTCATAACTCTCTTTTCCTAAGGTAAGAATGCCTAGACTATCTTTTTACTTTTACTAAGGATATAGGTATGGTTTAAAGTCTATTCACTTTTGGCCTTATACACAGCTCTCTGCAAATAAAAAAATGGAAAGTGGGGATCCCCCTTGCCGTATCCCGAGCTAACTTCTGATAAACCATATGCAGAGGTCGCTTTCCTTGCTGCCAGATGGATTTACCTTCTCTAAGATGTCTACTTTAGAAAAGAAAGATTCTTCCGGGACAACTACTAGATAGCTAGGAACTAGCACTTCAATTGGATCCGTTTAGCTTAGGACAGCTCTTTCAAGGCTTTCAAGGCACTAGCTTTCTCACGGACTGGATCACTTGCCTTTGTCTTTGTCCTCGCAGATACACGAGTAAGACTATACAGTAAAGGGGACAGAAACTACTCATACAGCTCCCAAGAAGGATTAGATGGAGATGGGTTCGAAGGGGAAAGGACGGAAATAGCACAGGCCGGGGGATTCCATTCTGAGAGTGTTAGAACGTATGGAAGAAGAATCCATTTATGCTGTTAGCTATACGGGGGAGGACTATTAAGAGGAGGCCTTAGAAGTTGCTTTCACTAGCAGCGCTTCTTCCTCCAACAACTCATACTAGAGCACCGCTTACTCAAGCAGCTTATTCTGATTTAATTGCTTACACAGGAAACTGTAAGAGCAGATAGGCAAACTAGGGATATTGCCTCAAGCCTAACCCTTTCGGAGCCTCTTTGCACTCACTCCCTTAAGGGTTATTAATTAAGCTGTGCGAGGAAGATGAAAAGTCAATCTATGCCACTAGCTCCAGTCTCACACTGATTAACTTCCTTCAGGAGTTCAGTTCCTAAATAGGAAGATAAGGGACTAGGAGTAGGAGGCACGCACCTATCTTTCTTTTAAAAGTAGCAGTCGTAATAGCAATAGGAGTCGCAGGGGAAGTAGAGGAAGCATCCAATTTTACATTAGAAGGGGCTTTGGCACGTCGAGGAAGAGAATAAGCTTAAGCTCTTTGCGGGATAAGGGCGGTTAGCAAGAAGGTTTTTGAATCAATAAAGGAAGAATGCGCTCCTATGGAATCAGCTCTTGGGAATAGAAGGGGAATGAAGGCAATTTGCCTTTTATTATTTTATTAAATAGAAGAGGCTAATCGAGATCCTAACTCGAAAGGAATAGGGCATTACATTAAGTAAAAGGATTGGGCAAATAAAGAGGTTCTTAGAGAGCTGGTGGAAGGCTCAAGACAGAAGGAATTTACATATAATAAGAAGGATCTCATGTCATGGTTCTTGTTCAAGAATCGGGATAGATCCCTTTTAAAGCAGTGTCTTATATAAGAGGTGGTTCTACTCTCATATCTCCAGACATAGCGTATCCTATTTCATTTCAAGTTCCCTTAGATGGTGGGGCGATAGATCTTTCTCTTGTATTTAGGACTAACGATATAATTTCATATTCTGGGAGTTCCATTCCAGTGTCCAGCTATGAAATAGCAGTCCTAAGGCCCTCCAGTTCCATTGAGATAGCTACGGGATGAGATAGGTAAATTCTTTGCTAGGTTGGAGTTTTCCTCCATGGAAAAACCTTCTGGTCTCTTTGAGATTTGATATAGAGTTCCCATTGAGTGGGACTGACCCAGAAGAACCACATCTGTCTCAAGCCGACCCGACCTTCTTACATCTCAAATTTTCTTTCCCTAGAATAAAGATCTAGTGCGCCTATCTTGGGAAAGTTCCTTCCTGCTTTGCTTTCTCTGGGAATTGCCGAGTTGGAATTGTAAAATAACTTTTTCAAAGAGAGAGTAGCGAGGAGAAGGCAATCCAACCTTACATTGGTATAAGATCTTGACTATTGGGATAAATTTCATCTTTCTATCCGAAGTTTTAGGGGAAGATAGTTCTTTTATCAACCAATTGCGATTCAATGTGGGAATACCCGGCGAAAGGCGCATCTCTTCCGAAGCTATTGCTTTTTAAGCTGAACTCTGCTATCAGACTTTGATATTCGTAGATCTAAGATTTCCGGGGTAAGGACTGACTTAGGCTTAGTGAATATCTTTGCTTTTCAATAGTACGATCTTCGGCATATGAAGAGATATTTTTTTTTAAGTTTCTTAATCATCTGGGAATGAAGAGGATGATAAGTTGACTTCTTTCTTCCCTTCCATTTCATCCTTTTCACTTAGAAGCGATCCACTTTATATATAAATAACACCTGTGCTAATGATTTCTTTCATGCAGTAAACAGGGTCAAGTGAGTGAACAAGACATTTCTTTTTCAAGCCAACAGGGAAGACTAACTGAAGGGAGTAATATGCCAGTAGCAGTCCCCATATCTTAAACTATATTCTTCTCTGATATCATAGATCGAGCGAGGGCCTGTCTTTGCTGACTCATATCTAGTATGAGGGTGAGTTGCCACCCATATACTTTCAGGGCTAGCTTCCATTCATCCTAATCTTGTCATTCCCTCTTCTAGCCATGGAGAGTGCCCTGTAAGCCATTCAGGTTCTTCTCTAGGACCAGTTAGAGATTTTCTTTCTCGTTAGATTGGAAGTGAGCAAGCAAGTTTGTTGAAAGAGGGGCAGGATATTCTAGATCTGCTGAAAACCAGGTTATAGGGCTATCTCTTGCCATGGTAGGGACATTCCCTCTTGTAGCAGTCTCAGTCCCCAATCAAATTCAGTTGCAGAATAAAAAAAAGGTAAGCCTAGCCTGCAGTTTGAGTGTTAAAGGTTGCATGCAGTCCCCGAGGTAACACTTTCTAGATTACCATTATAAGTCCCAGTCTCATTAGTCCCTTACTCTGTCAAGCCATCAGGATCAGAAAAGGAAGAAGGAGGAAAGGAAGCTAGAGATAGCAGATTCTCGGGGGATGAAATTCATTTTGAGTTTAAGTTCTCGTTGCAGCAGTCCCCTTACCAGATGGAGTTGCAGCCTTGGATCTAGGTGCAGTGCTAAGACCTGCTTTGAAAAAAGCAGCTATATTTGAATCTTCTGGAGAAGGACTAAACGAGCGTAAGTAGCATACCGGGACTTATAGAACTCTCTTGGATAGCTTTTCCCCTAGCGAACAGCAGAGATTGTGATTCCATCTAAGGGTCTTAAAGAGTTCAAGGTTTATTGCTCTCATAAAAACCTCTATCTATTGTCCCCGTGTGAGCCATATGAGTAGTCCCTTCCCCTTGTAGGAGGGAAAGTCAAAGGATTCATTCACAGATGCCCTGCCCCTAGAGCCCTACCATGGAAGAAAGATATAGCCCCCCAAGGGAAAACAACCATGTCGTAAGCCCAAGTCAATTCCTCTCTTCGAATTCTCTTTGCTATTTCATCTGAATCCCTATCTTTTTGAATGTCCATAAAATCCTAAGGCTAGCCAGTAGAAAGACCTTTATTTGAGGAAAGCCATCAGGCAAAGGATAGACAAAAAGCTTTGGAAAGTAGTTTCTCAACCTCGAAATATTAGATATATCTTCTATTTTGAATATTAAACGTAGTAATAATAAACTAAAATCTATTTTAAATAGACAGATTTAGAACATCCCTCCGCTTAACAATGGAGTTATAAGAGCCCTCGCCTTTTTTGAAATCCGAGTTATTACATCCATTAAGTCTTAAGTCAGCAAGTAAGAAACAAGTAAGAAAGCAGATAAGCTATTTCAACAAGAGAATTCTCTAACGTAAGGTAATCTATTTGATCTTTCTTTTACAGCAATCTTTAGGTCTTTTCCAAGACAAGCAATTGAATGAAAAAGGTCAAGCGTAGTCACTCAACTTTTTAGCCTTTCAAGCGGAAGCAGTCCCTTTACTTTACAGTGCAGCTAGTAGGAGCCTCCTTCACATATGCTCTTGATCTTCTAAAAAGATTTGGTTTGAATGACTGCAAACCTGCACCTACCCCTATGGTTCTTGGACAGCAATTATCACAAAAAGATAGTAACCCTGTCAAACATCCAGAGAAGTATAGAAGTCTTGTGGGAGCACATCAATATCTCACTTTTACACGCCCAGATATAACATTTGCTGTAAACCAAGTATGTCAATTCATGCATGATCCTCGTGAGTTACATATTCAAGCTGCCAAGAGAATCCTTCGTTATGTGAAAGGAACATTAGCAGATGGGCTTTTTTTCCCTACTGTCAAAAGGCAACCTAATCTAGTTGCTTACTCAGATGCTAACTGGGGCGGAGATCCTGATTCAAGGAGATCAATTTCAGGTTTTTGTGTCTTCTTTGCTGGTTCACTTATCTTATGGAGTAGCAAGAAACAAAGAACAGTTTCTCGATCAAGCGCAAAGGACAAATATCGTGCAATGTCGGATGCAACAGCAGAAAGAACTTGGTATCGTCACCTTCTCTCTGAGCTGGGTATAAAGCCTAATGGTCTAACTCTACTTTGTGATAACCAGAGTGCTATAAAGCTGGCTTCAAATCCACTCTTTCATGCACGAAGCAAACACATTGAATTGGATTGTCACTTTGTGCGAAAAAAGGTAGAAGATTCGCTAAATTGTTGAACCACAGAGAGAAGATTCTTAGCCACTTGACGAAAAGGAGTCTACTCAAAAGTATTATGACCATCCATGACTGAAAGAAGAGAAATTAAGCCAACCCGCGAGAAGAAGCAAGCTTGTCTCTTGAATTGCTCTTTTGAGTCGACTCTGAACTCAGGGGTAGCGGTGAATAGGAACTCTGCTTTCTTCTCGAACGGATATAGTCAGTGTGCCACGAGTGCTCCCTCCCTCTTTATTCTCACCCGGCCTTCAATGCTTTGAAAGGAAAGGGGGTGAACGCGGTCTTGATGCGGAGAAAGTAGGATGTCCAATCTCGTGCTTAAAGGGGTTCGCAGTACTTGCTTTATGCCTTTCCTTCTGACTTTCCTGAGCGAGGAAGGGAATCGCTACTTCGGATGCGAGCAAGGAAGCGCTAGCCTATACCTATACGACTGCTACTCTTATTGATATTGATGAATGCGGGCTAAGGACGTTGATACCTGAGCCCTCTTCAAGTCTTGTTTTCATGCCCACCTGTCGAGATGCCAAAGAAGAAGGAAGATTGACCACCCAGACTCTAACGAATCAGTGGTAAACCCCCTTAGATGCTTTTCATACTGAGGTCGAGGTTGTGGGCTCCCCTGTGTGTGGTCAAATGGTTTGTGACGGTCTTCTGGAGCTGGCAATGTCAACGCTCGGGGAATTGAACCGTCTTTGAGCCTAAATCTTCTATTTGAACTCATTTTCCTTAATGTCAATCGAAAACAACTTCTTTATTATATTTATGCTGATGCTCCTCTCATTCCTTTCCTGCTTGAATCAACTATCTCTTAGAGCAAAGAGGTATTTTAGCTCGTTCGTCTTCTTTTCGTTCTTAGTTCCTCGACTTTTTGGTGCAATAAACCTAACCAACCCACCCCTTAAGCTAAGAGGAAGTTTCTAGACTGACTTACTAAGGCTTTCAGTAAAGCTAGTTGCTAAGAGTAGTACTTTGCTAGGCAGCACACTCCTACATTAGCGCACTCTCTCTTGCATTTCTGAAAAAATAGGCTAGGCTCCTGCCTTAAGAAGAGTTATTCGTATGTGAGTCAGTTTTCCATACCTAATTCTCTCACATGATCGAGACTCTCCTATCTCCCCATTTCTCTGGTCACATATTAGAGTAGAAAGAACCAAGAAGTGGGTTGGGGTAGGATAGACTTTCTGATGCAAATACCTTAGATCTAGCTATGCTTGCTGACCTGTGCTACCTATTCTATTCTTGACACATTAGGGTAGGAATAATAGTAAGCTGAGCTGCCTATCTCGCTGTGAGCGCTACCTAAGCACTGTTGAAGGCACTCAGAGAAGAGTGGAAATAGTCCTAGATAGGAGAGGGCTTCTCACTAACACTTTCGACTCACTGCCAAAAGCTCCTTCTTGTGCGCTAACGCTGGAAGGGATGGTTTTGGGTGGGGGAGAGATCACTGGAAGACTTAGTCGTTTAGATAGAGATAACATAACTATACATAAAAAATATTGAACTCAGTACCCCCAGGCGTTCGCTAAATGCATTTCGCTTACAGTCACTAGGAAGGGGTTCTAGTAACGAAAGATTCCTTCCATAGATAGGCCACATTTCTCATATTCATTTCAGTGCTTTTGGTCTACCGTTTTGGAAAGCAGGGGCAAGTCAGGCATCATGCTTTCCTGGGGAGATCGTTTCAATTTACATAATAGTTAAGCTTCGTGCTTGCTGTGAAAGTGATCTTCGTAATCAAGAGATGGGGCGTTCTCTCTCCCTACTTAACTAACAAGCAATGGGGACTTCGGCCTCGAATCCTGTCTTTGACGGCGATCATAGCGTGTCACGCTGGGAAACTGATCGAATGTTTTCTGTCTCAATGTCAGTGTGAAAGTCCTAATATCTTTACGAGGTCGAAATAGCATCACAGAAAGAGCAGCCAGAACCTACTCCCAGTTGGCCAGCATCAAAGCATTCAAATGAAGAAGGAGTCCCCGTCCAACGGAGCACTAAGAAGCAAGGGACACATGGACAATTTATGGGTAAGGGGAAAATTAACTCATCGGTTAATAACCCAGTGTTTGGGACCAGAAGGAAGGCATGGAACTAGAACTAGTGATTCCCTTGCGATCTTGTCTTCCTACTATAGAAGGATCAGAGCCAGAAGTCCCTATAAAAGAAAAAAGTCCTAGGTCAATTTTTAGTTTTATTTGAAGAGTCTTAATATAATTATAATAAGATTGAGTCCCGGGTGATTTCAAATCCCTTGCTTGGTAAAGGAGTCAAGGAAGCTAAACTAGGTGGTGAGTAGTCAAGATTCTACTCTTTTTGGCCTGAAACCAAGCCTATTCGCGTCGCATCATCCATCCAGTCTTGGGATTTCCGCCATAGAAGGAACTGTGCGAATGAATCTATCAAATTAATTCCTACATCAAAGATGACTTTTTAAAATCAAAATGAAAAGAACCTCCTAGTGGTCTTTTAGTTTTTATTCAGTGAAACTCCTTCCTTCTTTCAACCTATTGGCATTTTCGTGGATACACAAATTTTGCTACAGTTCGCTGAGGAAAAAAAGCCCCTTAAGTGGCAGCATATGATTCTGCTTAAACGGATCCCACATCGATTGGTTTCAAACGCGAAATAGCACCTTTTCGAGGCCCCTTTGGCTTTGGATCTAGAGGTACCTGAAGAGGATTCGCGAGCACTTAGATGAAGACTCTCGGATAGGGCAGGAAATGGCACGTTTAGGCCTCAGAATTAGGAGTATCCTAGTCCGGCGCGCAGCGTCTATTTTTTTTAGATGGGATGTCAGGAAACATAGTGTTTTAAAAAAAGGGATTTCCACTTCGAAACCGCTACGCCCCTCAAGATCAAGAGGAGTAACTTTCACATGGATCGAGGGATAAAAACCTCTGAGCAATCATTTTCCCCTATTAGTCTACTTGCTTTATTTGCGAATTACTATATTTTCGGTTAGGTACAACTATGCCTGCCCAGTTATAACTCTTTCGCCATAAGGAATAGAAGGCTGACCAATCCCCGCTGGACCGGAAAAGCCACAGGTTCTATGCCGCACACTCCCGATTTGAGAAGTACAGGCAGCCCAGGCAAGATACATAATGGAGTTAATCAAGCCCGATTGTCCATGCTACCAGACCTGAGCGTTGACTGGGAATGTCCAATTGGCAGAGATCTTAATGCTAGACCCAAAAGGTGTTCCAATCATCGTTATGAAATGAAGTGCGACAAGTCTATCCTATGGCTGCAGGCGGATGCTAGGGCGCCGTTACTGCTCTCGTAGTCGTAGCCGCTCTTCCTACATTGATAGACCTCTTATCTATGGAATAAGTTAAAAACATCTATTTATTTAATGAAAATCCTGCGCTTGCAATGCAAAGGCAGAGACCTAAAGAATTGTCATTCTATTCCCTTCGACATGGGCCATGAGAACGAAATTAGATTAGTGCCACTTCCCGCAGCAATAGCAGTAGTGGAGAAAAGAAGGTGTAGTCGGAATGTCTTGGCAAGAATAGGTTTTGCAAGAATCCACTGTTTAGCGGGATAAACCCTGTAGGACTTCTTCCTTTCCTCTTGTCGGAAGAAGTAGGAATCTATCTAGACTTTAATGACAAGAATCGGAGGAAAGATGCATAGTTTTGAATAAATAGGAATAGAACAAGCAACGAATTTTTTCTTTCATATGTAGATTGTCACTTCCCCTCATTAAGCTAGCTAGCGGTAGCGCAAGTGTCAGAAAGGATAAAATGGATGAATGCATTCCGAGATCGAATTAGTGATCCACCCCGTACATCTGATAACATTGTATACAAGGAATGTGACCTATCTGATAGAGAGACTTCTTCGGTAGCTTAGTCAGAAAGAGACCAAACACAGAAGTCATTTCATCATAGTTACGTTGCCCGGTCATTCGCAGAACTTCGTTACCTTATTGTTCGCTATATCAGAGAAAGACATAGAATAGAGTAATTGACTCAACTCCCACAGGTGTAGCATCCAATTGAGGAGCTTTATCCGTTGACTCACACTAATGAATAATGAACTGTTGAATTCACTCATTTATCTTTTTGCTCTTCCTACTTATGTTACGTCATGCAGACATCTAAATTTTGAGTCTTTGTGAAAAAGGTGAAAGAGATTCAAAAAATTAAAGATTCTGGCTTGGGAGGATGTCTGTACGCCTAAAGGGAGGATTAGGCATTCGTCAAATGAATCAAGTGAATGAGGCCCTGCTCGACAAAACCGCTTGGAGAGACTCTGTATCGACTGAATCGTATTGGGCGAAAATATGCTCATCAAAGTACAGGCATAACAACCAGGACAGATCGTGTATTAATCTACTATAACTATAGGATAGAGTCCAAGGAACCTAAAAAACTCGAAGAAGAGCGACAAGTTCTCGAACAAACAGCGGGAGAAGCAGACTGAGCCTGTTACATTGATAAAAGGCAGTCCTATGATCACCATCTTCAAAAAGAAAAAGGACACAAGCTTCCTACGACCAGTAAGCTCAGCACGAGTCATCATAGATCGACCTACTGAGGCAATGACCATGCACCTAAAGCCACTTTACATAAAAGTGCATATTGAATGAAGGAGTCCCCGTGTCAGGAGTCTTGGTCGATGGAGGGGCTGCGCTTCTTTGTTCGCTAGGCTTTCGCGCTAGTCATGAATCCTTAGCTTGGTTCCCGGCTTTGAATTCGCGATAAAGCTTAGCTTAGCCCCGTCTGCGGTTGACAACTTAAACCCTTTTGCCCATATTGGCCTTCACTCCAAACGATCGGTTCGAGTCTGCTGCTGCAATTGGCAATTAATTGGATAAGCGGTGGCCTTCTTTTCTTTTCAAAACTAATACCACCTCTTTTATTTTAAGAAATATCCTAAGAGAAGAAAGGCATTCTATCCCCTTTGTGTCTTTCTTCTAGGCTCCGCTCCCGCCGCCTTGGTCTTGATCAGGGAATCACACGCTTCTTCTCCCCCTTTCTTGGCGGCTGATTCCTAGTGTGACATGGATCTTCCTTATATCTCAGAGGTTGCGTATATAGAAGATGGAGTCTAACCCCTGGGTTTGTTGCGCATGATGGAGTAATCTCTTCGTCTAATCATGAGGTCACATGGACTTTCTCTGGGATTGATTGATTCCCGTTGTGGATTGCTGCGCAGCTAACTACCGACCCCGAAATTTCATATAGAAAGAAAAATCTCGTATATGATCGATCGCGAGTTCGAGTTCGGTCATCCTGGATTCGTGTACTTAACCGACCTTCTCCAGCAAGCGTATCAAAAAGCAAGCAAGTAAGTTAAGTGGAGAGTAAAATGCCAACGTTAGACTTTCAATAGTACTTACAGCGGATCTGTGGTCACTTATTGGCTCAGCTCAGTCAAGTACGTACCGGCTCGTATTTGATAAGTAGGTTTTTGATTGATTCGTGGGGGGTCGTGGAAGAATTGGGTTCGAATCCCATAGCCCGCGAAAAAGACTTTTTCAACGAAGGCACAGATTTCATTGAAAAGGTACGGTGACGTATCAAGAGCAGTGCAGAAGGACCAACGACGATGAAGGTTACGAAGGAGAAGGAGGAGCAGGAGGAGCTAATTCGGACGGAATCGAATGATTACGAGATAGACAATGAGACTTTACCACCGTGGAGCGGCTTTTTGCAAAAAGATGAGGGGGAAACTCAGTAAGATGTCGGAGAAGCGAAATATACGAGATCACAAACGTAGATTGCTCGCGGCTAAATATGAATTGAGACGAAAGCTTTATAAAGCCTTTTGTAAAGATCCCGATCTTCCTAGTGATATGCGGGACAAACATCGTTATAAGTTGTCCAAGTTGCCAAGAAATAGTTCCTTTGCACGAGTAAGAAACCGATGTATTTCCACGGGTCGCCCTCGTTCCGTATATGAGTTCTTTCGAATTTCTCGTATCGTTTTTCGTGGATTAGCATCTCGAGGTCCTTTGATGGGCATAAAGAAATCGTCTTGGTAGCAACCACCAAACCAATAGAACAAGGGTTAGCTCCGCAGCTGGTCCACAAGCAAGGTAAGTAGGTCCATTACCGGCCGGCTCCGGACCGAAAAGACCTAACGGAGTAATCCCTTATCTCGGATCGGAGATGCTAACGGGGCGGGAATCGAAGTGGGGGACCTATCTACCGCCTGTGTCTATCTCCTGTCAAGTATGCTCCCCAGACATAGACTACGAACAGGGTAGTACTTTTGGAATCATCGCGTGAACATAACATTAAGTTACGAATGTAATTCCCGAGGGATCGACCACTATTCTAAATATAGTAAGGCGGGGAACTGTTGTTCATTGGAGCGCCGGAGTGCAGAGGTTGTTTCCATCATTGAAGTCAGAGTGTGGGACTGAGCCTTCCGAATGAAAAAAACAAAAAAGTGCTTAGTTTCGTTGGAAAAACCAACGCAAATATCATATTGACTTTCTCTCGCCCTACTTCTAAAGATAGATAGAAAAGGTTGGAGAGAGTGACTTTCAACAATTCTATCCTTTCTAAAGCTGCGAAAGGCGGCCCCCCCAGAACAAAGCCCACCCCTCTTTTCCCCCTTTAATGAAAGACCCTCGCCTCGCTTCCTATTCATTTGTGGGTCGGGACCCGAGGGCCTTTTTTTTATCAAGAGGTGATTTCGAGAATCAACCAACCGACAAATCCGTAGCCCAGGTGACTCACAGCCTCCCTCTCGCCCAAATGAAATGGGATGAATCAAATCAATAAGCTTTTTGATTGATTCAGGGCGCAGCGAAGCCAAATTCAATCAAGGCAAAGGGGGGCTTACTTTTCCTGACGCTGAGTCATCCTATTCAAATTTAGCTATGCTAATGGAACAGGACAAGTTTTCAGATGATATGGACCCCCAAGAGATGAGCGAGAACCTCCAATTGCTTAGGGGTCGCACTCTGTTCCCGCTTGGTGGACGAGATCTTCTCCCCTTTTAGCTCCCACACACCCTTGCCCTCTTTCACCGAAGAGGAAAGAAGAATCTTCCAAGCAGACAGAGATCTAAATTTCCATTAGATTCATTCCTAAGCTTGCTTTGTTGCAGCAAGATGATTAGTCCGAGAGTGCTGGAGAGAAGAGAAAGCGGTAAAAACCTCTCTTCTTCGGTCACCGAGCAGTCGGACGACTCTTCAGTAACCCAGGATGACCCCTTCGACGCTTCTTTCGCTGTATACCCCCTCCATCCTTCGAAAATAAAAGAAAGGGATATATATTCTGACTATATTTCTTTAATATATATTGTAAGTAGGGCCCCAGAACGCTAAAAAAGTGGGGGAACAAGAGTTGTCACGATAGGAAGGAAAAATGACTATAAGGAACCAACGATTCTCTCTTCTTAAACAACCTATATCCTCCACACTGAATCAGCATTTGATAGATTATCCAACCCCGAGCAATCTTAGTTATTGGTGGGGGTTCGGTTCGTTAGCTGGTATTTGTTTAGTCATTCAGATAGTGACTGGCGTTTTTTTAGCTATGCATTACACACCTCATGTGGATCTAGCTTTCAACAGCGTAGAACACGTTATGAGAGATGTTGAAGGGGGCTGGTTGCTACGTTATATGCATGCTAATGGGGCAAGTATGTTTCTCATTGTGGTTTACCTTCATATTTTTCGTGGTCTATATCATGCGAGTTATAGCAGTCCTAGGGAATTTGTTCGGTGTCTCGGAGTTGTAATCTTCCTATTAATGATTGTGACAGCTTTTATAGGATACGTACTACCGTGGGGTCAGATGAGCTTTTGGGGAGCTACAGTAATTACAAGCTTAGCTAGCGCCATACCTGTAGTAGGGGATACCATAGTGACTTGGCTTTGGGGTGGTTTCTCCGTGGACAATGCCACCTTAAATCGTTTTTTTAGTCTTCATCATTTACTCCCCTTTATTTTAGTAGGCGCCAGTCTTCTTCATCTGGCCGCATTGCATCAATATGGATCAAATAATCCATTGGGTGTACATTCAGAGATGGATAAAATTTCTTTTTACCCTTATTTTTATGTAAAGGATCTAGTAGGTTGGGTAGCTTTTGCTATCTTTTTTTCTATTTGGATTTTTTATGCTCCCAATGTTTTGGGGCATCCCGACAATTATATACCTGCTAATCCGATGCCCACCCCGCCTCATATTGTGCCGGAATGGTATTTCCTACCGATCCATGCCATTCTTCGTAGTATACCTGACAAATCGGGAGGTGTAGCCGCAATAGCACCCGTTTTTATATGTCTGTTGGCTTTACCTTTTTTTAAAAGTATGTATGTGCGTAGTTCAAGTTTTCGCCCGATTTACCAAGGAATATTTTGGTTGCTTTTGGCGGATTGCTTATTACTAGGTTGGATCGGATGTCAACCTGTGGAGGCACCATTTGTTACTATTGGACAAATTTCTCCTTTAGTTTTCTTCTTGTTCTTTGCCATAACGCCCATTCTGGGACGGGTTGGAAGAGGAATTCCTAATTCTTACACTGAGACTGAGCACGCCTGATCAGTAAAAAATTCTGACACCAATCATTTACAAGTGAGTATTACACCAAGAATTGACAAGCGGATGAGTTTTCTAGTTGGCTATGTTGATATAGCTTAGAAAAGGGAAAAGAGACCGGAACGACACGGAAGGAAACAGAGAGGAAAGACTTAAACCAGCTTTTCCGTGCTAACCAGAGCAGGAGGAAGGAGAGATTGAACCCTGCTTTAGTAAAGGAAAGAAGGAGGGTGTTCTCCTTAACTTAATACAGCTTTCATAGGCCTTTCTTTCGGCTAGCATAAGTGGCGAAGCAAGGTTATCCGCTAAGGTGAAAATGATACGACTAATAACCATTAATCGCCTTCGGATGTTTACGCTTACTGGTCGTTCCTAAAGAGCTAAGACTTAAAGCAGCTATTAATACAGCTCTTTAACCTCCTAGCTTGGAGAGAGAAATTATTTTATCGCGCTCCACATCTCGTGGTATTTTTGTTCCCAGCCTGGACTTGAGTTCATCAGTTCATCGAGGAAAGGATAATTTACTACGAGAGTGCAGAGATTTGCTACTCAATAGGTATCGGGGTACATAAAGAGTACATTGACACATATTGCTTGGTCGCTTGACGAATGGCTTTCTACGACGTTAGTGAGAGCAGAGTCCAAACCAAAACCAATTAAGCCATTATAATTAGAGTATGATAATGAATTCATTGGTGGCAAAGCTCTAAGCCTGCAGACGGATATCCGTCGGGACCCGAGGATACCAGCGATGATGAGGTTCCCATGATGATGACATGCAACGTTATATCCGTCAGAACAGACTGAACATCTAAAGAGCTCATCATTGAGCTAGACCGGAAAGATGAACGCCGAGCTAAGGTCGCAATAGCCCGAGACTTTAAGGGGGGCGGAGAATGAGGTAAAGGTCTCTGTCGATACGGCCGTGGACCCGTAAATAGGCCGGCATTCAAAGCAGGAGAAAGGCGGGTTCGATTACAAGTTTTAGATGGGCCGGATGCGCAGCATGCTCAGGCCCTTGCTAATTACCAGCCACCGTACACAGAATGGGTTGATAGTAAATGGTATCCGGACAGCTATACCATCCCCAACTTCTGCATGTATGCCGGAAAGGGGTGCCCCCTTAGCATCTGATATATTTTACGGCCCGTTGTGGAAACTCGGCGACCAATCAAGCCTTGCTTCTAAAGCAGTCTCCTCTGTCTCTGAAAGGAAATGCGCTTGAATGGTATATGGCAATTCCTCCCCGCTCCGTGGCCGATTGGGACACGATGGCTACGACATTCTGCTGGGCGTACTACCGCACTACCGGGATCCGACGCCGCTTCTTGTCTTGGGAAAGATGCCTCGAAATTTCAAGGCCAAGCGCGAAGAAACTCGTTCCATGGTAGGACCGGTGGATGAAGCCATCGCTATACTCCTAGACTCAAAGCCTAACGGAGACCAGCGCCCTATAAGCCCGCCATATGCTTGGGAGGTAGACGAAAACCCCTTTCCGATAGGGTACCCGTTACCCAGCTTAAAAATCGTTAGAGGCTTCGGCTTTTGTCAATGCCTGTCCATTTCCTGTTGTGGGCTGGGTTGTCAGGAAGTGAGCCCGAGAGGGGCGTCCAGACGCGGGTCGAGTATGAATGCTTCCTTTATCCAAACAAGCTGTACTATTCCTTTTCCACCGACCTTGGCTATTTGAGCTGCGGGTAACTAAGGCTCTACCCTTTCTGCCTTTCCTGATTACCTGATTGTTTTCCTGCTTCGCGAAAGTCTTTTTGAATTATAATGCCGCTAATCCAATAGTTTAGATATCCATGCACAGAGAAGCTGCTAGTCTTTTCGACTATGCCTTCCTTTCTAATTTTCCTTCTTACAGGGCACGAACGGGAGCCTTTCTTTCCTAAGAATGTGGCGAAGAACCTGAAAGTCTTTCTTCTTTTAATGCCCACAGATCCGCTGGAGGAAGGAAGCCAGGGAGACTTAGCATCCGATTATCGCAATATACTCTTTCTGGGAAATGTGCATGAAGAGTAATTCCATGTAGGCAGCTTATAGCCTTCTTTCCTTGTTTTGTTGCACTCATTCACTCCGCAATTCCCTAAAGGGCAAGATAGAGTCAAAAGGCAGAAGAAGAAGGGCTTTTCTTTGCTCTTCTTTCCAGGATTCCTTCTCATCGAGAGATGCGGCATTACCGCTGTTGTCTCTATGCCTTTTTGCCTATCTTACTCTTTCTCGAGGGACAGATGCCGATTATCCTACAATGCTTTTTATAACATCTGAAAAAGCTTTTCTTCACAGGTCGAGAGAAGCCCAAGAATTCCTATCTAAGGCTCGGAACCAACCTCAGCAGTTAGGTGTTCGCAGATGAGTTTACGATCCTACCCAGCCTTTCTTCTTGCGACTAGTTGAGTTGACCTTTCTGTCTGGAGCGGGAGTGTAGCGAAGGACCCTTCTTGAGGCGTTAAGAGGAAATTATAGTTTCTAGTTCTAGTAGTTGCACTATTAGTAGTTAGCTAGCGAAGCGCAATCGCAGAAAAAAAACGTAGTGCGTAGTGGAAAGCGAATAGTTCTTATAGTTGTTCCAAGCGTGGGACTGCGAGAGGGAGGGTATGATGGAGTGCCTGGAAATGAAGAGAAGAAGAAAGGAAGGGTTTTGAGGGTCATTATTGAAACTCATACCTTCCACCTTATGGACATCCTTAGTGTCCCCAGCTGGACTGATCAAATGACAAGACCTTAGTTTAATCAGGAATGGAATATTAAAAAGAAAAGAATTGGGTGGACTGACTTCCCCCACGGAGCGGTAAGATTTTGAGTAGAAAGATAGGGCTTGGCTCGATGGGAATGCCTGCACTGAATGGAATGACTGAGCGCAAGGAGAGAATGAAGTGTATTGAAAGACCGAAGACAAACCGATGAAACTGACCCCTGGGACCGCAGGAAAGTACTTGCTTGACTTAATTGCTTGCATGGGGGAGAGATCCTTACATGTCAAGAAAAAGATCAAGTCCTCTTTTCTTTTTCTCCCAACTCAAATTAGTAGAGATCGAGATGGGGAGACAACATAATAATAATAATGCGAATTGAATATCGATTCTATGAATCGATAGGTCTCAGATCGAAAGTTTTAATTAAATAATTAAATAAGTCATGTATTCAAATTTCCGGGAGTGGATTTATGAGAAGAAAATTATGGCATGAGAGGACCAATGAGACAGAACACTCTTGGATGCATTCCTTCGCTAGCAGGGCTTCGGCCCATCTCAATTGAAGAGTCTTCGGTCAGTAATCTCGTACTCTCGACCGGCTCGAACCACTACGTTATCCATGTTCCGGCTCATTCGTATGCTCATCCTATTCATGCCACCAGAACCTGTAATAAACCATCATTTAAAACCATCCTGTTAAAGGGAATCTTTGGATATCAGTAAGAAGGAATTGGCCGCATATATTCATTCTTGCGCATCCGACTCTTGCTGTCTTGACTTCTTGATAACTGTGTATTCAAATACCAATATCACACATACCCTGGAGACTGTTCCCACTCTTCTATACCAGCCTAAGCCTAGGTCAAGAGGGAAAGCTAGCCTCACTATACCGATCATGGCTTCTGCACCTAAGCACATCCCATCGACGTTTCCGTGGTAGAAAGTATAATAATAGCGGAGGTTTTTAAACACTGGCGGGACAAGAAGAGAGGCGGTTTCGAGTGCTCATGTGCCAATTTCGGGTGAGGGAATGCTAATGGATCCTCCGTAGTTGATCAACCTCTTTCAGAGCCTGTTACTCGTAAGTCACAATCATTCTATGACCATGGAAAAAAGGATTTCAATGCTGATTTAGGGCCGGCCAAACGAATGAGACTTGTTCACCGACGGAAAGAGAGAGAGTGCTAACCCGAAGCACCGTCCCCTACTATCCCAATTGAATTATCTCCTGCTACTGCTCGGAGGGGAAGAGAAGGACAAAGGAAGCTACAACTCATCTGCGAAAACCTTGCAAGTCAACTCTAGCAGCGTATCAGCTTCAAGTGGATAAAATATTGTTCAATTATACTGACTGTCGCATATCAGCTGTAGCATATGCATATGCGCAGTGAAGCACTTTTTCATTCCGTAAAGATAGCTTCTTTCGCTTCCAGCTGGCCTGGCAAGGAAGAAAGTATATAAATAGGAGTTTGTGCTCCAGTCGTCCATTCCGGAATGATATATGTTGGTGGGTTAGTAACCACATCACCATTAGCACACCATATTTGATATAGCATTTAGTAATTAAGTACAGTAAGCAAGCGAGTGACTGGAACAGTATATACAGTAGACTTTGTCCCATGCCTACAAGACTTTATGGCCGCTTCCCTATGGTATCGGAGGCAACTCAAGTGCTACCTTCTTTTCTTTCGCCTGACGCTAACGAAACCGAAACCCTAGCTATTAGGTAGAGGTAGGGCTTTCCTCGGGGAGGTTGAAAAAGCTCTTCACAATAGGAGCAAAAAGAAGAAGAATTGTCAAGGTTGTCGGCATATCTGCACCCGGCTCAGCTCAAGGTGCAATCCAAGCAAAGTGAGAAGAGCAGGCGAAAGCAAGGGAGGATCCCCAGTGACATCCTCAAGTCAACGAGTTAGGAGCTCATACCGGGTAGGAAGGGAATAGAAGAAGCTGTAATTGCTCCTGTTGAATGAGTTTCAGTTGGAAGAGGGGGCATTAGCGGTTTAGGAATCGATCTAGCTGCTTTGACTAGTGGGAAAACTTGAATAGTAAGGGCTATGCGCAATCAACAAAAATCGGATTCTCGAACACCGCCTTTCGCACCTAAGACCGTATTCTCGTTAACTCCTGGGCAATCAGGTTAGGTTAATCCCGAAGAGCTTGCATTCCATGCTTCTGATTCAAGTCCTGAAAACCTTCCTCCAGGAGTGTGAAGTTGTTTTCCTTGGGTCAGATGTGGCATTTCTTCTATTATACGATACCGTGGAAATGGGAAGGAAGGATTCATGGATGGACAGAATCTTCTTTCCCTATTGAAAGAAGAAGCTCTTTGGCTGTTGTGCTAGCATAAGCTGTTACAGACTCCGCTGCTTGAGAATGCCCTGCTAGTCTGAGTGCTACAGAAGTCGCTGCAACGGAGCGCTACGCTAAGAAGGTGATGAAAAGGATCTCTTCGGTAAAGACTAGCTCCCTAGCTTCCTGAAAAGAGAGGATTCGGGTTGATACGAGACCTTCGCCCTCTTCAAGTCTTCTTTTTGGGGGATTAGGTGCCTAGCCTCAGATAGAGCAAAGCAGACTTCGGTAAAACAATATGATATGAATGAAGTTCCTGTTCTGGTTTCACTAAGGGACAGACTAGCGGAATAAACGCTTAGGGGAATAACTGCAGTGGGACTTCTTATTTTTTT